TGATTAAAGGAGCATCTCTCCGTCTATAAATTTACAATTTACCGCCTAAACCTCAGCCATCTAACCGCAACGTTGACTTTTCTCAACCAACCATAAAGATATTGGAACTTTATATTTCATTTTAGGAGCCTGGGCAGGAATAGTAAGAACTGCCCTTAGACTTTTAATTCGAGCCGAGCTTGGCCAACCCGGAAGCTTAATTGGTAACGACCAAATTTATAACGTAATCGTTACCGCCCACGCCTTCGTCATAATTTTCTTTATAGTCATACCAATTTTAATTGGTGGATTTGGTAACTGACTCCTCCCCCTTATATTAGGGGCCCCAGATATAGCGTTCCCTCGCATAAATAATATAAGATTCTGGCTCCTCCCCCCCTCGCTTACCCTCCTCCTCTCCAGAAGAATAGTAGAAAGAGGGGTCGGCACTGGATGAACAGTCTACCCGCCGCTAGCCGACAACATCGCCCACGCAGGAGCATCAGTTGACATAGGAATTTTCTCTCTCCACCTGGCGGGGGTCTCTTCCATCCTAGGAGCAGCCAACTTTATATCAACAGTGATTAATATACGGACTACTGGAATCCTTAGGGACCGAATTCCCCTCTTTGTATGATCAGTATTCTTAACAGCCGTTCTGTTACTCCTCTCTCTCCCGGTCCTAGCCGGAGCCATTACCATACTTCTAACCGACCGGAATTTAAATACCTCATTTTTCGATCCGGCTGGAGGGGGAGACCCCATCCTGTTTCAACACTTATTTTGATTTTTCGGGCACCCCGAAGTCTATATTCTCATTCTCCCGGCCTTCGGAATCATTTCCCATATTGTAAGACAAGAATCTAGAAAAAAAGAAACCTTCGGCACGCTAGGCATGGTATACGCCATAATAGCAATCGGAATTTTAGGCTTCATCGTCTGAGCTCACCATATATTCACAGTAGGCCTGGATGTCGACACACGAGCCTACTTTACCTCAGCCACAATAATTATTGCTGTGCCAACAGGAATCAAAATCTTTAGATGGCTAGGAACACTCCACGGCAACAAATTTACCTACAGCCCATCCCTCCTATGAGCCTTAGGGTTTATCTTCTTATTTACAATTGGAGGACTAACAGGAGTAGTCCTATCAAACTCCTCTATCGACATTATACTCCATGACACATATTATGTCGTAGCCCACTTCCACTACGTCCTATCAATAGGGGCAGTATTCGGGATTTTCGCCGGGATTGCCCACTGGTTCCCTCTATTTACAGGGGTGACCCTTCACCCCAAATGACTTAAAATTCATTTCCTAACCATATTCATTAGAGTTAATATTACATTCTTCCCTCAGCACTTCCTAGGCCTTAATGGAATACCACGACGATATTCAGACTATCCAGATGCTTATACTACCTGAAATGTAGTCTCAACTATTGGATCCACGGCATCCCTAATTGCCGTCCTAGGCTTCGTAATTATTGTCTGAGAAGCCTTCTCATCTCAACGCCCAGTATTGTTCTCTCTAGCCCTTCCATCCTCAGTTGAATGACAACAAAACTACCCACCGGCCCACCACACCTTCTCCGAAATCCCCAAAGTTACTAATTAACTAAACTCTAAAATGGCAGACCATTGCGTGGGACTTAAGCTCCCAATAGGAAGTTTTTCTTCTTTTAGAAAACAAATGCCAAGATGATCAAGACTAGGATTCCAAGACAGAGCCTCTCCCCTAATAGAGCAACTAATTTTCTTTTATGACCATGCAACACTAGTCCTTATCCTAATCACAACGCTAGTGGGTTACATTATAAGATCCCTATTCTTTAATAAACTCACAGACCGATTTTTAATAGAAGGACAAACAATCGAAATAATCTGAACCGTTCTACCAGCTCTCATTCTCATCTTCATTGCCCTCCCTTCCCTCCGCCTTCTCTATCTCCTAGATGAAGTAGGCACCCCCAGAGTTACAGTTAAAGCAATCGGCCATCAATGATATTGAAGATATGAATACTCCGATTTTCTCCAAGTATCTTTTGATTCATACATAGTCCCACTAAGAGAACTCCCCGAAGGAGGATTCCGCCTTCTTGATGTTGATAACCGAACTGTCCTCCCAATAAACACGCAAATCCGAATTCTCGTATCCGCAACAGATGTAATTCACTCCTGAACAATTCCAACCCTCGGAATTAAAGCAGACGCCATTCCAGGGCGCCTAAACCAAGTCAGGTTTTCAATTAACCGCCCCGGTCTATTCTTTGGACAATGCTCAGAAATTTGTGGTGCCAATCACAGATTTATACCTATTGTAATCGAAAGAACATCTACCAACTCCTTCTTAACCTGAATCTCTGATTCAAAAAATTCATCATTAGATGACTGAAAGTAAGTGTAGGTCTTTTAAACCTATTATAGTATCACGCCTACTTCTAATGACCGGAACCCCTTGTCTTTCCCAATACATTAAAGCTTCTGCCTCCCGTCCCCGTACCTTTATTTATTTGCTGCTATTTTAAAAATTAGTTAATTTATAACATAAGCTTGTCAAGCTTAAATTATTAGATATCTAATATTTTTAAATCCCCCAAATAGCCCCCCTCTTATGGTTAAATTTATTTGTCTTCTTCTGCTCTTCACTTATCTTATTCTTTATCCTAAACTACTTTCTCCCCCCATTTACTAAAATAAAACCTTCCCCTAAACACTGAAAAATAAAAAAACTTTGTTGGAAATGATAAGAAACCTGTTCTCTACTTTTGACCCATCATCAAGAATTTTAAACATCCCGCTCAACTGGCTGTCAACGCTACTAGGAATTATATTTTTCCCGTTCGCCCTCTGAGCCATACCCTCACGTTGAATTTTGGTATGATCATCAATTATAAAAACTCTTCATAAAGAATTCAAAATTCTCTTAGGGCCTCAAAAGGCCAAAGGAACAATCCTATTTGTAAGATTATTTAGATTAATTGTATTCAACAATTCCCTAGGCCTCCTTCCGTATGTATTTACTAGAACCAGACACCTTACTATAACGCTAAGTTTAGCCCTCCCCCTTTGGATTTCATTTATAGTGTTTGGGTGGGTTAACCACACACAGCACATATTGGCCCACTTAGTCCCCATAAGAACCCCAGGACCCCTCATACCTTTTATGGTTGTCATTGAAATAGTAAGAAACTTAATCCGACCGGGAACCTTAGCAGTCCGCCTAGCTGCAAATATAATTGCAGGCCACCTTTTACTTACCCTTCTCGGTGACACCGGCCCGTCGCTCTCAGCCTCCCTCTTAAGAATCCTTGTTATTTCACAAATCCTACTCCTTCTCCTTGAATCAGCAGTCGCCGTTATTCAATCCTACGTATTCGCAGTTTTAAGAACTCTTTACGCAAGAGAAGTAAACTAATGTTATCACACAAACACCACACCTACCATCTTGTTGACATAAGACCATGGCCTCTCACAGGATCAATTAGAGCAATGATAATCACAACAGGCTTAGTTAAATGATTCCACCAGTATGATATTAACTTACTAGCCCTTGGGCTTTTGACAACTATCCTCACTATAATTCAATGATGACGTGATATTACCCGAGAAGGTACATACCAAGGTCTCCACACCAAACGAGTGGTCTCCGGCCTCCAATGGGGGATAATCTTGTTTATTACATCAGAAGTACTTTTCTTCGTTTCTTTTTTCTGAGCTTTCTTTCACAGGAGACTCTCCCCTACAATTGAAGTAGGAGCTTGTTGGCCGCCCACAGGAATCCAGCCCTTCAACCCATTCCAAATCCCCCTTCTCAACACTGCCACTCTCCTGGCCAGAGGAGCGACAGTCACCTGAGCCCACCATGCTCTTATAGAATCAAACCACTCCCAAGCCCTTCAAAGACTAACTATTACAGTTTTCTTAGGCCTTTATTTTACAGCTCTTCAAGCCATAGAATACTATGAGGCACCTTTCACAATTGCCGACTCAGTCTACGGAGCAACGTTCTTTGTGGCCACAGGATTCCACGGACTCCATGTAATTATTGGTTCCACTTTCCTTTCAGTATGTTTGTATCGAATATATATATGTCACTTCTCAGCCAAACACCACTTCGGCTTCGAAGCAGCAGCCTGATATTGACATTTTGTCGATGTAGTCTGGCTATTCCTTTATATTTCAATCTACTGATGAGGAAGATAATTTAATTTTTCTAATATAAATAGTATAATTGACTTCCAATCAATAAGTCTGGTACGTCCAGGAAAAATAATCATCCTCCTCACCTTAGCAGCATCCCTCACTTTCGTTATTTGTTTAGCCGTTATATTAATCTCTTCTATCCTAGGAAAAAAAACTTTTTTAGATCGAGAAAAAAACTCACCATTTGAATGTGGATTCGATCCCAAAGGATCAGCGCGACTCCCCTTCTCTCTCCGCTTTTTTTTAATCGCCGTAATTTTTTTAATCTTCGATGTAGAAATTACGCTTCTACTACCTGTCGCGCCCATTTTATCCCTCTGCGATACCTACTCATGAATTTTTACAAGTGTATTCTTCCTTATTATTCTCCTCCTAGGACTCTACCATGAATGAAACCAGGGAGCCCTAGAATGAACAGAATAAAGTTATAGTCAAAAATGATATTTGAGTTGCATTCAAAAGGTGCTTAATCGAGCTAACTTTAGATTGGAAAGCGAAATGATCGCATTTAGTTTCGACCTAAACCTTGGTAAACCTGCCTCCAATCTATTAGTCAAAGCCAAAAAGAGGCATGCCACTGTTAATGGTTGAAATGAAGTCTACTTCTGACTGAAGGGGTAAGATGAATTCGAATAGAAGCTTCTAACTTCTGTTTCAAGCGGTTTAAATCCGTTTTTACACCTGTTGTTATGGTGTAAAACACATTACATTTTCATTGTAAAGCTAAAGGTCCCGATTCCCTTTAACAACACTTAAAGATAAAACTACCTTCTCTACAGCTTCAATGTAGCGCTTTCCATAAGCTATATAAGTTTAAAAATAAATTGCTCCAATCAAAACTAGCCACAACACATATATTACTATATAAATTTTTACGCTATTATCTTGAGCCAACTGAAGAAACCCGGAACACGTCTCAAACCCCTGATAGGCTCCTTGAGCCCCGTAATACTCCAACCAGCCCCTATCCCCCCTAGAATGATAACGTTGACTTAATTTTAAAATAAAACTCCTTGCCCCATATGTGGATAAAAGAGGCATAAATCATATTGAACCAGCAAACACAACCACATTATAATTCGAAAAATAACTTAACCGATAACTTTCAACTATTATATTTAAAATGTACCCAATGAAACCACCGATAAAACTCACTATCAAAGCCAAAAGCTTCAACTCCCAGGGCAGACAAATTATCCACGGGGATGGGAAAATTAGCCAAGACAAAAAGGCTCCGCCTATAATAGCCCCCGCCCCTAAACTAATTATAGACCAAGTTATAATTACATCTTCGTCGCTAACACAACTCAATCCAGCCAAATTATAATCTCCCCTTACAGTGAAATAAATCAGACGAAAAGTATAACAAACAGTTAAACCAGTTGCAACCACTATTAACCAAAAACAAACTTCATTTAATAAACTAGAAAAAGCCACCTCTAAAATTAAATCTTTAGAATAAAACCCAGCTAAAAAAGGAATTCCGCATAAAGCAAGATTCGCCAAATTTATCCTAGCCACCCTCAACGGCATAGCATAAATCAAACCCCCCATAACTCGGATATCTTGAGTTCCCCCCACCCTGTGGATAATAGAACCAGCACACATAAAGAGTAATGCTTTAAACAAAGCATGAGTCAACAAATGAAAAAAAGCTAATTTGTAATAACCCATACATAAAATAAATATTATTACACCCAACTGACTCAAAGTCGACAAAGCGATAATTTTCTTTAAATCAGTCTCAAAATTCGCCCCAAGCCCAGCCATAAATATAGTCAAACTAGCTAAAATAAATAAAATTCTCTGCCCCACACCGACCAAAGAAGGCGAAAACCGAATCAATAAATAGACCCCAGCAGTAACCAGCGTAGAAGAATGAACTAAAGCTGAAACAGGAGTAGGAGCCGCCATAGCAGCTGGAAGCCAAGCAGAAAAAGGAATTTGCGCCCTCTTAGTAATCCCAGCTAAAATAACTAAAACAACCAAACCCCCAATCTCCCTCATATGCCCCCTATCGTTATAAAAAATAAACCCCCAACCTCCCATATCAAACATCAAAGCAATACTAATCAAGATAGCAACATCCCCCACTCGATTTGAAAGAGCAGTCAATATACCGGCTCCAGCCGACTTCTCGTTTTGGTAATAAATCACTAAAACATAAGACACCAAACCTAAACCATCCCAACCCAAGAGAATACTAACCAAATTAGGACTTACAATTAAAAACACTATTGAACCAACAAATCCCAAAACTAAATATATGAAACGATCTATATTTCCGTCTCCAACCATATAGCCCCCCCTGTAGAATATCACTATAGCTGAAATAAACCTGACAAACGATAAAAAGAGCAGAGACATCCAATCAAAAATAAAAGTTATTTCCAAAGAACTCGAATTCAGAGTTATAATCTCCCACTCAATATAATAACTAAAATCCAAAGAAACCATTAATAAAAACCCCAACAAACAAATAAATGAAAACAAACATAAAAACACTATTCTTCTCAAATTTATAACAACATTCCAAACCACTACCTAAAGTGCTTTACACATCTTTGGATTCACAGACCAACATTTTTTTTAAACTATTTAAGTAATTATAAATTTATTAAAATGCCAGACTTCAAAATCACAATATTTAGAGGAAGTCAATGTAAAAGTAACACAAGATACTCTCGCAACTGCCCGGAGCAACAAGAAGACAAAGTTCTAAACAACTTACCATGCTGTCTTATAGAAAATATATACAAAGTATACGCAGCACTAAAAAAAGACAATAAAGCCACCCCCAAACAAGATACTCTCCTCCACCCCACAACTCTCACAATAAGGCCAATCTCCCCTAAAAGATTTAAAGTTGGCGGCGCCGCCATATTTCCAGCCCTTAAAAGAAACCACCACAAAGCCAATCTAGGTATAAAACTTATTAAACCCTTCCTCACATTCAGACTACGCCTTCCGACACGCTCATAAACTATATTTGCTATACAAAAAAGACCTGAAGAACACAAGCCATGACCAACTATTACTGTTACAGCCCCCCCCACCCCCCACCACCTAAATACTATTAGACCACAAAGAACTAACCCCATATGAGCTACAGAAGAGTAAGCAATCAAAGCCTTTATATCTGTCTGACGCAAACATATTACACCGATAATTCTCCCGCCTATAGCCCCCAACCTAACCCAAGCCCAAGTAAAATTACATCCCACTCTCATAAAAACAGGCCTCACACGAATCAAACCGTAACCCCCCAATTTCAACAACACACCCGCCAAAATCATTGAACCTGCGACAGGTGCCTCAACATGGGCCTTAGGAAGCCATAAATGAACAGTAAATATTGGAAGCTTAATTATAAAAGCAAAAAAAGTACAAAAATACCAAATAAAACAAGTTAAATTCCAGCCCTGCCCCGCATCAACCAAACCAAAAATTAAACTCCCACTAACCCTGTATATTCACAAAAAAGAAACCAATAAAGGCAAAGACCCAAATAAAGTATAAAATAGTATATAGACCCCCGCCTGCAGCCGCTCCGGCTGGTAACCTCAACCTAAAATTATAATTAAAATAGGAATTAACGATGCCTCAAAACAAATATAAAAAAGCAAATAATCCATGCAACAAAAAGTCATTACCAACCTCAACAAAAGAATAATATTTATAAAAAGAAATAACGAACTAAAATTTGAGACCTCATTAATTTTCTGCCTTCTTTTAACAACCAAACTAACAATCCAAAATCTTAGCAAAATCAAAAGATACCCGACAGAATCTACCCCCAACCCTAGCCCCAAACTGACCCAACCTAATCCTGCCAACCCCAAACAAAAAAGAAATGACCCAAAAAATAACAAGCTTTGAACTACTAACCACCTACGAACTACAAAAATTATCGAAAAAATAAACAATAAATATTTTAACACTGTAACCTACTAAACCTACTAAAATTGTCTCTCCCGTGGGTTCGAACAACCGAAACCAAAAGAGCAAGCCCTAAAGCCCCCTCACAAGCTGCTAAAGTCAAAAAAAATAAAATAAAATAACAACTATCACCTAAATTAACAACCCCCTCAGACACCAATCAAAAAATTCTTAATATAATATACTCTAACCTTAGCAAAGTTCTTAAAAGATGCTTTCGCCTGCCCACAAACGAAACCAACCCGCAAATAAATATAAACGAAGAAAATAAAACACAAGAATTAAAAATTAACATTAGTTAAAAGCTTAAATAGTTTAACACAAAACATTGGTCTTGTAAACCAAAAACGAAATCTATTTTCCTTAAGCATCAGAAAAGATAAAAATCTATCATCATCAGTTCCCAAAACTAATATTTTTATTAAACTATCTTCTGGTATTTCACTTATAACATTCCTTATAATTTTAACCTCCTCCTTTTCGATTGTTTTCACAAAAATTACCCACCCCCTAGCCATAGGCGCAATCCTCCTCATTCAAACCTCAATTATTGCATTTTTAATGACCTTTGTTCTCAAAACAACCTGATTCTCGTATATTTTATTCCTAATCTTTCTAGGAGCCATACTAGTCTTGTTCATTTATGTAGCCTCTCTCGCACCAAACGAGCCCCTTTACCTCTCGTACCTTATAATTTTAATCATCTTTATCAGAACATTCCTTAGAATAATTATTATCATTCTAGATCCAGTTCTCCTTTCCCACTCATTTTTTCTAGAAAACACAACACCCCACTTAACTTTACCATCCACCCCAACAACCTCATCTCTTAGCCCCATATATAATCCAACAGCAATAAAAATAACCCTATTCCTAATTTTATATCTTTTACTAACACTAGTAGTCGTAGTTAAAATTACAGCAACCCATTTTGGCCCGCTTCGACTAAATTAATGTTAACCCCCCAACGAAAATACCATCCCCTATTTAAAATTGCCAACAGAGCACTAGTTGACCTCCCGGCCCCCACTAACATCTCAACCCTTTGAAACTTTGGATCCATTTTAGGACTCTGTCTTATTATTCAAACTGCCACAGGCCTCTTCCTAGCCCTCCACTTTACAGCCCATATCGACCTAGCCTTCTCGAGAGTAGCCCATATTTGCCGAGATGTAAATTTTGGATGGCTGCTACGAACACTCCACGCCAACGGAGCCTCGCTATTTTTTGTTTGCTTATACATACACGTAGGACGCGGAATCTACTATGGATCATTTTTATACACCCACACATGACTAGTAGGAGTCGTAATTCTCATCCTAACTATAGCAACCGCTTTCCTAGGCTATGTCCTCCCGTGAGGACAAATATCCTTCTGAGGAGCCACAGTAATTACTAATTTATTTTCAACCATCCCCTATATCGGACCAGATTTCGTTCAATGAATTTGAGGGGGCTTTGCAGTAGATAGTGCTACCTTAACCCGGTTCTTTGCATTCCACTTCGTTCTTCCGTTCGCAACCATAGCAGCATCCATAGTCCATATCCTGTTCCTCCATCAAACAGGATCAAACAATCCCCTAGGGATCCCGTCGCAAACCAATAAAGTACCGTTCCACCCTTACTTCTCCTTCAAAGATATTGTAGGATTCATTATCTCCCTTTTAGCCTTAACAATAATTACCCTACTTTACCCCTACCTCCTAAGAGACCCAGACAATTTTATCCCGGCTAACCCATTAGTCACACCAGCCCACATCCAACCTGAATGATATTTCTTATTCGCCTATGCCATCTTGCGATCCATCCCAAATAAACTAGGAGGAGTTATCGCTCTCGCCATATCTGTCTTCATTTTGATAGTCCTCCCATTTACACACCAAGCCAAATTCCGAAGACTCTCTTTCTACCCCCTCAATCAAATTCTATTCTGAATTCTAGTAGTAACAACTCTCCTCCTAACTTGAATCGGCGCCCGACCAGTCGAAGACCCATATGTCTTCTCAGGACAGATCCTAACAACAATTTACTTTTCATTCTACATTTTAAGACCCCTCTCCCTCCTCCTATGAGACAAACTATTAAATTAGTTATTTATCTTTCAGGAAAGTAAGTGTTTTGAAAGCACTAAAAAAGGGTTCGAATCCCTTAATAACTTTCCTAAATCAAATACAACTAAAGTAAAAGGACAAGTAACATAATCTTCATGCCAAGAAAAAACAACAAATAATTTAAAGCCACGGGAAGAAACCTCTTCCAAGCCAAATACATTAACTTATCATAACGAAACCGAGGTAAAGTCCCACGGACTCACACAAAACAAAAACTGATATACACAGCCCCTAAATAAAAAAAAATTCTTCTCAACTTAATTCCAAAAAACAAAATAACAAATAAAAACCTTATAAATAAAATTCTAGCGTACTCAGACATAAAAATTAAAGCAAACCTGCCGGCCCTGTATTCAGTATTAAACCCAGATACCAACTCAGACTCCCCCTCAGCAAAATCAAAAGGAGTACGGTTAGTCTCAGCTAAACAAGACGCAAATCAAATTAAACCCAAGGGAAAAGCCAAAACCAAAAATCTTAAATAACGCTGGTAATCTACAAAAAGAGAAAAATCTACACCCCCCGCCAACATCAAAAACCTAAGTAAAATCAAAGCCAACCTTACTTCATAAGAAATAGTCTGAGCCACCGCTCGAAGACAACCAAGCAAAGAATATTTCGAGTTAGAAGACCAACCAGCCCCTATCATAGTGTAAACCCCCAGCCTAGTACAGCATAAAAAAAATAACACCCCCATCCTAAAACTAATAAACCCCATATCATACGGGATAACAACCCAAGATAATAATGCCACAAACAAGCTAAACACAGGAGACATATAATAAGGAATAAAATTAGAAAAGATAGGTACAGTCTGCTCTTTTGTAAACAACTTCACAGCATCCGCAAAAGGCTGAAGTAAGCCCATATACCCAACCTTATTAGGACCTTTACGAAGCTGGATATAACCAAGCACCTTACGCTCTAATAAAGTAACAAAAGCAACACTAATTAAAACAAATACAATCAAAATTAAATAATTTACCAACCCCACAAACGAAACAATCTCCGTAAACCCTCAAGCAATCAATTAACAATATTACCTGCGAATCATTATCGCATAATTAGATCCTAAGTCTAACACATTCATCTGTCAAAGTAATTAAAGTAAATCTAAGCTTAAAAAATATTTTGACCACTTACTCCTTTCGTACTAAAATGATCTACAAAAAGTAAAAGATAGAAACTAACCTGGCTCACGCCGGTCTGAACTCAAATCATGTAAGATTTTAAAGGTCGAACAGACCTACAAGCAAGACTTCTGCATCTTGATGAAACCTTAATTCAACATCGAGGTCGCAAATATTTCTGTCGATAAGAACTCTCAAGAAAAATTACGCTGTTATCCCTGGAGTAACTTAAATCTTATAATCCACAACACAGGATCAATACCCTAAAAATCACTTATTTTACTAACAAAAACAGTTACAAATATATTCCAGTCGCCCCAACCAAATATTTGCTAAACTTAAACCCAACTACACAACTATTGAGCCCTAAAATCAAAGCAAAAATAAAGCTTCACAGGGTCTTATCGTCCCCCTACACAATTTAAGCCTTTTCACTCAAAAGTAAAATTCAATATTTACACTCGAAGACAAATCATATTCCATCCGACCGTTCATACTAGACTCCAATTAAAAGACTATTGATTATGCTACCTTAGCACGGTCCAAATACCGCGGCCCTTTAATAATTCAGTGGGCAGGCCAGACTAAAAAATTTATTCGAATAGACATGTTTTTGATAAACAGGTGAATATAACATTTGTCGAGTTCCTTAAATACACCAAAACCTAATTAAAATCCCAAGCTAACCTATCCTGATAATTTAACCCCAACACCAATAAATTCTCTACTAATACAATCATTATTTTTTACTCAACCCCATTATAAACAATGGCTTCCTACTACCAAATAAAATTTACTAAAATACACTTCACACTAGCATCATCTAAAACGCTTTGTTAATATAGCTGATTCTAAGCCTAATTCAGCATCCGCCAATCTTACCCCTTTTATTATCACCTCAGGAGCTCTTCCCCCTGAAAATCCAATCTTGCAGCTACTGCCCACAAAAATCAAATTAAATTTTCTTCGAAAGCAACCAAATATATAAAGTTCGACTAACATTTCACCACTAAAACAGTATTTAACTTCATTCTTCTACATAAACACACTTACTGAATTAGCTCACCTTACTTTGGGAACCACAAATATTTTCAAAACAAATTAAAAATCCCTGATACAAAAGGTACAAAAACTCAAATCTTCTTTCCCGATATACACATATATTTCCCCTACAGTACTTATTCACTTTAGTTTAACCCACAAATATTTTAATAAAACTTACTTTAACAACAAACTACCTGATTTTTCAAATACACTCAACCTAACCACCAAATATTTTCCAAACAATATTTTATTTCTCGCATAACTCGCCCCAACCAACTTGATATAAACTTAAGCCACACCAAACAACTTAGTGATCTTCTCAACGTAACCGAGATGCTTTTTAAGCTATAGCTTATATTTTTCCTAGGTACATCTTCCGATACACCTACTTTGTTACGACTTATCTCACGTTCAATTATGAGAGCGACGGGCGATGTGTACACACTTCAGAACCTCCATCAGCGGGACTTATTACTTCCCACTTACTGTTAAATCCTCCTTCATAATAAAAATCTTACCCCATTAATTCATTTAACTCAAAATTATTGTAACCCATCTCTACTTTTCCATAAGCTGCACCTTGATCTAATTTTATTAATTTTTAATCCTCAATTCTTCCTAACTAATTTCTATTAAAATCGTTCAAACCGATGACGGTATACATGCTGAAAAACAAAAAAAAGTAAGATATTTCGTGGACTATCGTTTAAAAGACAGGTTCCTCTAACCGGGCTAAAGTGCCGCCAAATTCTTTGAATTTCAAGAACATAACTAATATTAATCAAGCCACCTACTTTCTAGTAAAATATACTAGGGTATCTAATCCTATTTTATACTTAAACCTTTATAGCTTCAATTTCAATAAATCAAAAAAGTACCTTACTAACTAAATTTCACCTTCCGACACATATAACCCATTTTCAACCATATTGAACCTATAACTATCAACCTAACTATTTCCGTTAGCCACACCAGTCTAACCGCGGCTGCTGGCACAAATTTAACCTCAACTCTACAGCAAAACTAAATTAAACTTTAATTTATTTATTCAAACCTCTGCACTGGGAGCCTAATAAATTACACAATTTATACATCCTAGAATCCACATAATACTTCCCATAAAACTTTCCCTGCACACAGAAAACAAGCAAGAATCAAACTATTCACAACAACTGCTACAGCAAATATTTACTTAATTTATAAGATTTATTTTGTCGTAATAAAAAAAGAAAATTTAAACAAAAATAAATAAAAAAAAATTAGCATAGCCCCCATTTGAGAATTATTCCCCCCGGGACAAAAACACCACTACTTTATAAAAGAAATTATATTGAATTTTAATAACTAATTACTTTAATTCTTGTAATTAATTTAGATATTTATTGTATAAAATTCTATAACTTTAATTGGTGACTATTATAATTAGGACGTTAGGTTTAAAAATTTTATTAAAATTATTATAATATATTTAAATAACTTTCTTTGAAAATTTAGAACTGAATTCTTATCTTTAATATTTATTTAAAATATATATCAAACTTATGGATAAAACTAAATCATTAAACTTACTAGATCAATTAGTCTTTAATAATAAATTAACCATTATTTATTTCTAAGTATATACTAATTTACATTTGTATATATACTAATATATATAAAGAAATATTTGACATTAAGTTCAAGATCAATAAGACATTTAAATTAAATATATTATTGACCTCTGTAAATTTACTTAAAAATAAATAAACTAATGATTTGTAATTTTATAAAAAAGCGTTAATTGTAATTAAATAAATTATTTAATATTAATGAAAACTTAATTAAATATAGACTAATTAAATCTCTTAAAAGAATATAATTGTACAGAGTACACTAAAAAATTTATTTTTCTTTCGAATAAATTTTCTTTTTAGTGTACTCTGTACAATTAATAAGAACTCTTTCTAAATGCATTTAACATACCTATAATAGATAAAATTTTAAGTTAACTTTTTCAATAAAGTTTAATTTAATATTATAAGTAAATCACAATTACCTCTTTTACCCCTGCTCCTATCTTTTTTACAACTAATAAAACCCTTGTGTTTTATAATTTCAAAATAAAATTGTTCATTATAAAATAGCGTGCTTGACAAAAAGGTCGTTTTGATAGAACGAATTATGAAAGCCAACCTTTCCGCTATTAACACCACGCCTCCCCATACAAATAATGGAATTACACCAATTCTTCGAAAATCAAAACTTCACGTGCCTTTACACCAAATTGTAGCCCAGAAAAGATAAGCTAAATTTAAGCTTACGGGCTCATACCCCGTCTATGAAGTATCCCTCTCTTTTTAATTTTAACTCTACAGCCCCCCCAACTGCTTTTCTCTTTCACCCTCATCACAGGAATCTTCATTGCAATCTCTTCTTCATCTTGGTTTATCCTATGGATAGGGCTCGAACTAAATCTTTTATCCTTCATTCCCATCTTAACCTCTTCAAGAAATCGTTATTCAGCAGAAGCAGCGCTTAAATACTTTCTTATTCAAGCTCTAGGGTCTGCGTCACTCCTAGCAGCCTGCCCGCTATCCTTAATTTTCTCCCACCTCGCCACCCTTATCATCTCCTCAGCCCTCCTTCTTAAAGTAGGAGCAGCTCCTTTCCATTTTTGGTTTCCCCCAGTTATACAAGGAATCTCATGACTTCAATCCCTTACTCTTATAACCGTCCAAAAAATTACCCCAATCGCAATAATAAACTCATTACTACACGAGATAAGAACCCAGATCATTATTTTATCGTCGATCTCTTCAAGAATCGTCGGAGCCTTAGGAGGACTAAACCAAACCCTCACACGAAAAATTATTTCCTACTCTTCAATCAACCACATAGCCTGACTATTAGCGACTGTTTCCTTTAACGAAAACATATGACTAATTTACTTTGCTTCATATACCCTAATCTCCGCCTCCGTAGTAGCTATTCTGCACTCCGCCCAAATCTTTCATTTCAACCAACTTTTGACTATAAATCTCTTATCTAAACCTCTAAAACTCTCTCTCTTCCTATCACTACTCTCCCTGGGGGGTATGCCCCCCTTACTAGGGTTCCTCCCTAAAATACTAGTAATTCAAGAATTTATCTTCACCCACACATCCCTAATCTGATTGATAAGTCTTCTTATAAGAGCCCTACTGACACTATTTTTCTACCTACGTATAGCACTCTCTTCACTAATTTTATCCTCTACTAAGTTAAAAACATCCTTGCATGAAAATTTCTCCCCCTCTCCCCTAATTTTACCATTTTTAAACTTATCACCCCTGCTCTATCCCCTTGTTTTCTTAATTATCTATTAAGGTTTTAAGTTAAAAAAACTAGAAACCTTCAAAGTTTCAAATAAAAGATCAATCTTTTAAACCTTACCCAGGCTAAGGTAATAAATATTACATCCCCAGAATTGCAGTCTAGTGTCTTTTTTCCACTACAAAGCCC